GAGGGGCACGCATGCAAGAAGGAAGTTTGAGCTTGATGCAAATGGCTAAAATATCTTCTGCTTTATATGATTATCAATCAAATAAAAAGTTATTCTATGTACCAATCCTTACATCTCCTACTACCGGTGGGGTGACAGCTAGTTTTGGTATGTTGGGGGATATCATTATTGCTGAACCCAATGCCTACATTGCCTTTGCGGGTAAAAGAGTAATTGAACAAACATTGAATAAAACAGTACCCGACGGTTCACAAGCGGCTGAGTATTTATTCCAGAAGGGCTTATTCGATCTACTCGTACCACGTAATCCTTTAAAAAGCGTTCTGAGTGAGTTATTTCAACTCCACACTTTCTTTCCTTTGAATCAAAATTAAAACATTAAGTTCAATTCTTTTGAGCAAACAAGTAATTAGTTTATCGGAATCTGAGTCAAAATTAGACGAATGGGGTTTTCTTTGTTGACATAAGATCTAATTGTATAAAGAATCAAAAGTCACAGAAAATCGAAAATCCGCCCCCTTTTCTATATTCCTGATTATTGATTAAGAAGCCTCTATTAACAAGATAAAAGATGAAATTCTTATTTTCTTTTCGTAAAATTAGGCAAAAAAAAAGATCTTCTTCTCGTCATATATAATTAAAATCTAGAAAACATAGAATTTTTTCTCTTTCTATATCTTACGATAATCCTATTTTGAACAAGAATCCCTGCTGGATGGGATTCTAACAAACCCTTCAATATAAATATAAATAGAATCTAAAAAAGTAGAATCTAATTCATTTTTAAGAAACTTTTTGCTTAATAAATGAAATTCGAAGACAAGAGCAAAAAATGAAGAAAATAAGATCTCATCCATATCCTTTCAAATCCTTCATGTAGAAAGATAAAAAACTACATTATATACTCACTTAGATAGATACTTATATCTATAGATATTTAATTCCAATTTAGAATTCTCAAATTAGAATAAGTAAGATATCCTTATATATAATAATAATTATAATAATAAGATATATAATAAGATATCTTTATATTATAAATAATAAATATAAAAATCTAAATAATAATAACAGGTACAAATAGTAAATTGAGGTACCCATTCTATGACAACTCTTAACTTTCCCTCTGTTTTGGTCCCTTTAGTAGGCCTAGTATTTCCGGCAATCGCAATGGCTTCTTTATTTCTTCATGTTCAAAAAAACAAGATTGTTTAGAGCCAATGGCACAAAATCCCATCTATTTTTTTTTATTGACGTTTGTATCATAACACAGATATCCATTTAGCAAAATATGGTATAAGCGGCTTCCGCCGAAAAATTCTTATGTCTCCAGAAAATGCTATGTTCTAGCTATTTTCAAATAGACCCGAATCGGCGGATGGCTGAACTGTAATGTTGGTCTATCTATATGTATGTGGCTATCTTTAGTGAGATCATACGAAGGGTATATTATTAGTTTAGATCTAACCAATTTAATGAATTACTCCTAAAGGTTCACATCAAACTAGTGCTAGTTGATGCGAGTTACTTCGGAAACAAACGGACTAAAGTCAAATTCATTTGGGGTATTCTCTCAATTCCAAAAAAAGCAACGGGATCAAGTATGAGTTGTCGATCAGAACATATATGGATAGAACCTATAAAGGGGGCTCGAAAAACAAGTAATTTCTGCTGGGCTATTATCCTTTTTTTAGGTTCATTAGGATTCTTGTTGGTTGGAACCTCAAGTTATCTTGGTAGAAATTTGATATCTTTATTTCCGTCTCAGCAAATCGTTTTTTTTCCACAAGGAATTGTGATGTCTTTCTATGGGATCGCGGGCCTTTTTATTAGCTCCTATTTGTGGTGCACAATTTCGTGGAATGTAGGTAGTGGTTATGATCGATTTGATATAAAAGACGGAATAGTGTGTATCTTTCGTTGGGGATTTCCTGGAAAAAATCGTCGGGTCTTCCTCCGATTTCTTATAAAAGATATTCAATCCGTCAGAATAGAAGTTAAAGAGGGTATTTATGCTCGGCGTGTCCTTTATATGGATATCCGAGGCCAGGGAGCCATTCCATTGACTCGTACTGATGAGAATTTTACTCCACGGGAAATGGAACAAAAAGCTGCTGAATTGGCCTATTTCTTGCGTGTACCAATTGAAGTATTTTAATAAATTAGCCGATAAATGAATGCTTTCTCAGCAGGAGGGCAAAAACGCAAGAATCCTCTTTTTCTAGAACATAACTTAATTGAGGTTTCTTCAGAACATTCATTCGAGTCAAAGCAGACATATATGGAACAAGTATAAAAAAACTCTTTTGGGGATCTTTTATATGTATCGAAATATACACAACTCAATTCAATAAAAAAATAATAAACAAATCGAAATATCTCATAATCAACCATTTCGAAATAAGGAAATCCCCCCCCCCTTTTTTACTTGTTGAAATTGATACTTTAGATTCAGATATATCATATCTTGTCATTTTTTCGACGCTTCTTTTTGTGCTCCTTAATGACCAAAAAATTGGATCTCTTATAATGATAACTAGCCAATTTCTGCCGTTTTTTTGCCACTCATTTTTCACAATATTCTTCAGAAAATTCCCTCAATTATTCTATCCCTGACTACTCATAGTCAGTTAAATTTTTTCGAAATATTAGATATTTTTATATAATGATAGAAAAGGAGTTCTTTCGTCTCAAAATCTGAATAATATTCATATTCATTATTTCATTTTCGGGGCATTCATCGAAAGGAGATATGTGCTTCGAATTTGACTATAGGGAAACAATCTTTTTTTATTATTTATTCATTCGAATTTTTCGTCTATTTCTGTATTTTTTTCTAGATTCAAGGCCTAACCACGAAATCACAAATGAAATCACAAATCAAAAATAATGAATAGATTCATCGGTTCGATAACTTGTAATAGAATTGATGCGTGAGAGAAATATTAGATTACATAGAGTTAACGAATGAGATGGGTTCATTAACAATTCACAGATGAAAAAAATGGCAAAAAAGAAAGCATTAACTCCTCTTTTATATCTTGCATCTATAGTATTTTTGCCCTGGTGGATTTCTCTCTTATTTCAAAAAAGTCTGGAATCGTGGGTTACTAATTGGTGGAATACTAGGCAATCCGAAACTTTTTTGAATGATATTGAAGAAAAGAGTATTCTAGAAAAATTCATAGAATTAGAGGAACTCCTCTTCTTAGAGGAAATGATCAAGGAATACTCGGAGACACATCTACAAAACCTTCGTATAGGAATTCACAAAGAAACAATCCAATTAATCAAGATACACAACGAGGGTCGTATTCATACGATTTTGCACTTCTCGACAAATATAATCTGTTTCATTATTCTAAGTGGTTATTCTATTTTGGGTAATAAAGAACTTGTTATTCTTAACTCTTGGGCGCAGGAATTCCTATATAACTTAAGTGACACAATAAAAGCTTTTTCTCTTCTTTTATTAACGGATTTATGTATCGGATTTCATTCGCCCCATGGTTGGGAATTGATGATTGCCTTTGTCTACAAGGATTTTGGATTTGTTCATAATGATCAAATTATATCTGGCCTTGTTTCCACTTTTCCAGTCATTCTAGATACAATTTTAAAATATTGGATTTTCCGTTATTTAAATCGCGTATCTCCGTCACTTGTAGTGATTTATCATTCAATGAATGACTGAAAAATGATTTACCTAATCCAATTAGAATGTTTATTACTTTGCAGTTGTACATAAGCAAAACATTGAAAATCGCTTTCTATTTCTACCCATCCCGGAGATTCATCCTATATTCCTATATATTAATCGAGTCAAATTATTCCAGTAAATAACAGAATCGTGGATAGGAAACTCCATTAGTGACCTACCCAATTTATTGTAGAAATTTTCGGGATCAATGGTTGGACCATGCAAACTAGAAAGACTTTTTCTTGGATAAAGGAACAGATTACTCGATCTATTTCCGTATCGCTCATGATATATATAATAACTCGTACATCCATTTCAAATGCATATCCCATTTTTGCACAGCAGGGTTATGTAAATCCACGAGAAGCGACTGGGCGTATTGTATGCGCCAATTGCCATTTAGCTAATAAACCCGTGGATATTGAGGTTCCGCAAGCGGTACTTCCCGATACTGTATTTGAAGCAGTTGTTCGAATTCCTTATGATACGCAACTGAAACAAGTTCTTGCTAATGGTAAAAAGGGGGGTTTGAATGTGGGGGCTGTTCTTATTTTACCAGAGGGTTTTGAATTAGCCCCTCCCGATCGTATTTCCCCCGAGATAAAAGAAAAGATGGGTAATCTTTCTTTTCAGAGCTATCGCCCCAACCAAAAAAATATTCTTGTCATAGGCCCTGTTCCCGGTCAGAAATATAGTGAAATCACCTTTCCTATTCTTTCCCCGGACCCCGCTACTAAGAAAGACATTCACTTCTTAAAATATCCTATATACGTAGGTGGAAACAGGGGAAGGGGCCAGATTTATCCTGACGGGAGCAAAAGTAACAATACAGTTTATAATGCTACAGCATCAGGTATAGTAAGCAAAATCCTACGAAAAGAAAAGGGGGGATACGAAATAACCATAGCGGATGCATCGGATGGGCGTCAAGTGGTTGATATTATCCCTCCGGGGCCAGAACTTCTTGTTTCAGAAGGCGAATCTATCAAATTGGATCAACCGTTGACAAGTAATCCTAATGTGGGCGGATTTGGTCAGGGAGATGCAGAAATAGTACTTCAAGATCCATTACGTGTACAAGGCCTTTTGTTCTTCTTCGCATCTGTTATTTTGGCACAAATCTTTTTGGTTCTTAAAAAGAAACAGTTCGAGAAGGTTCAATTGTCCGAAATGAATTTCTAAACTCGCAGATTTATCGACATCAAGTTTGTAAAAAGAATTTGGTTCTTTTTAGTAATTATGATATAAAAAATGAAATGATAAAAGCCTTTTGTTTGTTTATACTCTTTTTATACAAGAT